CGAGTGATGCGTACCGGGGGTTCGAATCCCTCTCTTTCCCGTTTTGTTGATGAATATTCTCTTTTTATTTACAATTTATCGAAAATAATTATTAATATGAAACGTGTAAAAAATAAGGGATTTTTTATTATTATTCTTCACGGCCAGGATTACGTACTGGATCATTAGACAAAAATCCGAAGATGAAGAGAGAAACAAAGAATATCACTACTGTGTAAACAAACAGTTTAAGAGTAAGCATTACCCAATCTCCATGATTGTTTTTTTGTAAAAAAAAAGAAGGGGGGGAATATATTCTCCGTTTTTATATCACATATCCTATATTTGTTTGATACTATGAAATAAAGCGATGTTTCTAAAAAAAAATAAAATGATCTGAAATTAACTTGTAATGTAATAAATAAGAATCTTTATATTAAATTACAAGTTAATTAGTTGATTCTAACCTTATATCCTTAACAACTATATATATAAATATAATAAAGAATTAATACATATTATATATATATAATATACTATACATAACAAAGGGTCTGTTATTGGAAAAAGGTCCCCGGAACGGAGTTATCGTGTCTATCCACGAATTTCAATGTTTGAATATAGGATTTAGACTTATCTGATCTTATCAATTGTTATCATTTTTTGTAGTACATTATTCAATTAAAGACCTCATCGAAAACTTAGAGCAGCTTGCCAAACAAATGCTAAGAGAAAAAAGAATACAGGTATGACTGGCATAACATCTACGATTGGATTTAAAAAAGCGTAGGCCTCGGGCAATTTTGAAAAGAAAAAAATACTCGAATAAAGAGTAAAATTAAGACAGATCAAACTAAAGATATTAAATGTAACAACCATTTTTTCATGAAGAGAATTGAATTTTTATTGAGTTTTTAATCTAAAAAAAAAATGATTTTTTTTTATTTACCCAATCAAATCAAAAACACTTCTATTCTCAAAGGATAAGAGAATAGAAGAAATTATACTTTCACATAATATTTTAATTCAATTCTATGTAATGATCAATGAATTGGGTTTTATTCGATATTTAGACATGTTAAAATCCTAGCAACACTTTTATCAATTTATATTTAAAAAATTTTGACCAGATATTAGTTTTATTAGTGTTGAATAGAAATCGAATTGGGGCGTAGTCAAGTGGTAAGGCAACGGGTTTTGGTCCCGCTATTCGGAGGTTCGAGCCCTTCCGTCCCAGAACATACCTGTTTTATCAGAATAAACGTTTTTTTGAACGAATACTAATTATTTTCTATTCCATATCCATACATAATAGTATATATATACGTGTGTATGTGTAAAAGAGCATATTGATAAACCCCCCCCTTCTTTTTTTTTTTACAAAATCAAAAGAGCGATTGCGTTTAAAAAATAAAAGATTTAGAATCATCTTGTTATCATAGAATGTAATGAATATAAACCGATTGGTTGGAAAAAAAGAGGATCGAGTCCGTTTATCACGAGGTATCTATCTTTTTATTACTATCTATTTGAGTATATAATATAAAAAAAATACGAATCTGATTATGAATTAAAACACAAATACTTTGTTTTCACTGTATCGCACTATAGTATTATTTAGTATTATTTGATAACCCAAATTTGACTTTGGTTCAAATAAACTTTCAAACAAATAAAAATGGAAGAATTAAAAAAAAAATTAGACCGAGAGCGAACTCGGAAACAGGATTTTTATTTTTTATATCCTCTTTTTTTCCAGGAGTATATTTATGCACTTACTCATAATCGTAGTTTCAATCGATCAAGTTTGTTCGAAAATGTAGGTTATGACAAAAAGGTTAGGTTACTAATTGTGAAACGCTTAATTACTCGAATGTATCACCAGAATTCTTTTCTTATTTCGACTTATGATTATAAACAAAATTATTTTTTGGGGCACAACAAGCTTTTTTGTTTTCAAATCATATCGAGTAAGTTAGCAGTTCTTGTAGAAATTAAACTTTTCCTAGGCGTAGTATCTTCTCTTGAAGATAATAAAATAAACGAATCTAAAAATTTACGATCAATTCATTCCATATTTCCCTTTTTAGAAGATCAATTCTCCCGTTTAAATTATGTGTCAAAGATATTAATACCTTATCCTGTTCATCTTGAAATATTGGTTTTAATTCTTCGTTGTTGGGTGAAAGATGCTGCTTCTTTACATTTTTTACGATTCGTTTTCCACGAGAATCGTAATTGGAACCTTTTTTTTTTTCAAAATAAATATATTTCCAACCTTTCAAAAAGAAATCATAGATTATTTTTCTTCTTATATAATTCTCATGTCTGTGAATACGAATCGATTTTTGTTTTTTTACGTAACCAATCCTATCATTTACAATCAACATTTTTTGGAACCTTTTTTGAGCGAACTATTTTCTATAGAAAAATACAAAAAGAGTATCTTGTCAATGTCTTTACTAAGGATTTTCAAGCCATATCATGTATGTTCAAAGATATTTTTTTGCATTATGTTAGGTATCAAGGAAAATCTATTCTGGCTTCAAAATGGACGTTTTTTATTCTTAATAAATGGAACTATTACCTTGCTATCTTTTTTAAATGTCGTTTTTATGTGTGGTATCAATCAGAAAGGATAAAAACATTATCCAAGCATTTCCTTTACTTTCTAGGTTATCTTTTAAGTGTAAATATACTATTCAACCCTTCATTGGCGCGAAGTCAAATGATAGAAAATTCATTTCTAATAAATAATAATATTATTAAGACGTTTGATACCACAGTTCCAATTATACCTTTGGTTGGACCATTGGTTAAAGCGAAAGTTGGTGACGTCTTAGGTCACCCCATTAGTAAGTTGATATCGGCCGATTTATCAGATTATGATATTATTGACTTTTTTTGGCATATATGCAGAAATATTTTTCATTATTATAGAGGAGCTTCCAAAAAAAAAAGTTTGTATCATATAAAGTATATACTTCGACTTTCTTGTACTAGAACTTTAGCTCGTAAACACAAAAGCGCTTTACGTGCTTTTTTTAAAAGATTAGGTCCAGAAGTTTTGGAAGAATTTTTGATGGAGGAGGAGCAAGTTCTTTCGGTGATCTTCTCAAGGTATTCTTTTCCTTCGCAGAGATTGTATAGAGAAGGGCGTATTTGGTATTTGGATATTTATTATTTGTATCAACGATCTAGTCAATCATGAATGATTGGTTATCAAATCATGGAACTTAAAATTATCCCTAAATGATGACAAAAAGTTCTATTATGAAACGTTTATGTATAAGAGTTGAATCAATTGAGTTTATTTCTGATACTTAAGAGGTTCCAACAGCGAAGACAGTATAAAGTTATACATAGGGAAGCCGTGTGCAATGAAAAAAAAAAGCAAGCGCGGTTTAGCGAGGGAGTTCTTATTTATATTATTAAAAATTTCGAACGTTAACAAGGAAATTATCTACTCCATCCAATCAACAGGTTCCGGGTTCAAGTCCCAGATAACCCATTATCATAATTATATTGAAATTATATTCCATTCGTATTTTTTGATATTTATTTAAATTATGATGGGGGAAGGGTAGATAAAAGATAACTAGTAATGGAGGATGTTGATATTGGTTGACAAATATATATACGTTATGGTATACTGTTGAATAACAAGCTTTTCATTCTTTTAATTAAATAATTTGATATTTATATAAATTCAAAAAAAAATAGAGAATTTTCGTGCTTGGGAGTCTCTGATGATTAAATAAACCAATATTTTACTATGACTGCAATTTTAGAGAGACGCACAAGTGAAAGCCTGTGGGGCCGTTTCTGTAACTGGATAACCAGCACTGAAAACCGCCTTTACATTGGATGGTTTGGTGTTTTGATGATCCCTACCTTATTGACTGCAACTTCTGTATTTATTATTGCCTTCATTGCTGCTCCTCCCGTAGATATTGATGGTATCCGTGAACCTGTTTCCGGATCTTTACTTTATGGAAACAATATTATATCTGGTGCTATTATTCCTACGTCTGCAGCTATAGGTTTACATTTTTACCCAATCTGGGAAGCTGCATCTGTTGATGAGTGGTTATACAACGGAGGTCCTTATGAGCTAATTGTTTTACACTTTTTACTTGGTGTAGCTTGTTACATGGGCCGTGAGTGGGAACTTAGTTTCCGTCTGGGTATGCGTCCTTGGATTGCTGTTGCATATTCAGCCCCTGTTGTCGCTGCGACTGCTGTTTTCTTGATTTATCCAATTGGTCAAGGAAGTTTTTCTGATGGTATGCCTCTAGGAATTTCTGGTACTTTTAACTTCATGATTGTATTCCAGGCTGAGCACAACATTCTTATGCACCCTTTTCATATGTTAGGTGTAGCTGGTGTATTCGGCGGTTCTCTATTCAGTGCTATGCATGGTTCTTTGGTAACCTCTAGTTTGATCAGGGAAACTACCGAAAATCAATCGGCTAATGTGGGTTACAGATTCGGTCAAGAAGAAGAAACTTATAATATTGTAGCAGCTCATGGTTATTTTGGACGATTAATTTTCCAATATGCTAGTTTCAACAACTCTCGTTCTTTACATTTCTTTTTAGCGGCTTGGCCTGTAGTAGGTATCTGGTTCACAGCCTTAGGTATCAGCACCATGGCTTTCAACTTAAACGGTTTCAATTTCAACCAATCCGTAGTTGATAGTCAAGGTCGTGTGATTAATACCTGGGCCGATATCATTAACCGTGCTAACCTTGGTATGGAAGTTATGCATGAACGTAATGCTCATAATTTTCCTTTAGATTTAGCTGTTGTTCAAGTTCCATCTACAAATGGATAATATTCTTCCCTGGTGTATATGAGTTCTTGAAAGTAAAGGAGCAATAAGTTTTTTCTTGTGGTTAATATTGCTCCTTTACTTTATTTTATAGGTTAATCGTTGTTTCTTATTATTATTAAATAAAAAAATATTTTCAAAGGGTGGATGTAGCCAAGTGGATCAAGGCAGTGGATTGTGAATCCAC